AATATTAAATAAAATCTAATATCTAATATAAATATAATATAAATAGAAATTCTAAAATAAATATATAAATATAAATAAATATAATATAATTTTAATATATTTAATATAAATAATATAATAAAAATAATATAATAAATTAAATATATAAATAAATATATAAATATAATAAATATAAAATATAAATTAGAAAATTATATGTAATGTAATTATTAATTTTAATAATTAATAATTTTTTATTAATTTAAGAAATAAAGATAAAAAATGATGAAAACAATAAAGCCATTGTTTTGTTACGTTTCCATATTAAAGTAAAGTATAGTACTTCATTTTTTCTTTATTTTAATGCCCGTTGGTGTTCCAAAAGTGCCTTTTCGGAGTCCTGGAGAGGAAGATGCTGTTTGGGTTGACTTATAGTGCGACTTGTTAGACATATTGGTCATATGGGATTTCCCCGTTACCTCCCCCGATCGAGTATTCTCTGTTTCGCCCAATCCAATAGATATATATTCAATTCAATATTGTATTGATTGAACCATCAAAAATTCGGAGCGTGAAGCACAATTAGATCAATTCCTATTGGGGATCAATATTATCAATTATTCTAATTGATGGTTTACTTGGACTGAGAAAATTAAAGTATACAGGCTCCGCTCATAGAATACCAAATTGGGAATGGTAAGAGTAAAGTACTAGAATGGGAGTGTAATTGTAGTAATATAAATATTGATGTAAATGTAGTAGTAAATGTAGTAATATTAAATTTAAATATTTAATATTTAAATATAATATAATTATTTAATTTAATTATTATTTATTATATTATTATTATATTATTATATTTATTATATAATTATATATTTATTATATATATTATATAATTATTATATTTATATAATTATATATATTATTATATATATATATATATAATACTATATGATCTATACGATACGATTACACGATATAATTACCACTTGTATCATAGGCTATTCTTAGCCTTACTATAGAGATAATCTCAAAAGGTATAATCTCAAACTGTCTACCAAGTACTATGATGAATACATGGAATCGTTTGGGTAAAGGTATGAAACGAATTGAAAAAAAAAAATAAGCAGTACTGAAATCATTTGCCCTATATGTGCAAATATAATTCGGGCAAATATTCCCCCGGAGTAGAACAAAAACCTAAAATAATTGAAAGGACCCATTCAGGAACAAGAAAATTACATCGTGATTTGAATTTTTATGAAACAATACATCAATGAGAAGTTAGTTCAATAAGTTACGAAAATTCTTTTTTTTTTTTTTTACTTTATTATACATTTTTACTTTATTATACATTATAGAATATAGGGAACGGGAAGGAGGCCAAAACTCATGTTAAAAAAAAAAAATGGAAGAAAAGCAAAACGCTTCATTAGAAAAACAGTTAGAAAAAAAAAATAAATAAGACTGGAATCGACACATTGATTTTTTTCTCTTTTGAACCGTATGCATCCAAAGGTGCACGTACGGTTACACAGGGATACAATTTTGCCCTAATCAACCGACTTCATCGAGAAAGACTACTTTTTTTAGGCCAAGAGGTTGATAGCGAGATCTCGAATCAACTTGCTGGTCTCATGGTATATCTCAGCATAGAAGATGCTACTAGGGATCTTTATTTGTTTATAAACTCTCCAGGCGGATGGGTAATACCAGGAATAGCCATTTATGACACTATGCAATTTGTGGTACCCGATGTACATACAATATGCATGGGATTAGCAGCTTCAATGGGATCTTTCATTTTGGTCGGAGGAGAAATTACCAAACGTTTAGCATTCCCTCACGCTTGGCGCCAATGAGTTTTTTTATAAAAAAAAAAGAAGACTATGCCTTCGCTCTATCGAATATGAATCAAATAATAAAAAAAAAAAAAAGAATAAGTAATAATAGCATGGCACTTCGAGTTCGATATGAGCAAACCATTATTGTTTTTTCCTAACATGAGATTTTGTATTGAGATAATAGTATGAAAAAGAAGGGTTATTACCAATTGGATCTTGATCTTATGTGTCAAGAGTTAATTTCAGCGTCACAAACCATTTTTCTTCCACACCAGAAGTCTCTTTCTTATCTTTATGTTATCAGAGAAAGAGTAAAAAAAAATGGAAAAATTTATTTTATCCTTCTTGGATCGTATCAAAAAGAAACTTTGGGATTGCTAAACCACAGACAAGATAAATAGATAAATTATATATTATATAATAAATTATAAATTATATAAAATAGAAAATAGATAAAATAGATAAATTATATATATATATATATTATATATATATATATAATAAAGTAAAATAATAAAAGTAAAATAATAAAGTAAAATAAAGCAACAGAACCATCATAGTATTTTTCTTTACTACTACGAAAGGAAGGGTGGTAAATGGATCATCTAAACATTTGGATCATATGAGTTATATTTCTTCTTTTCGATAGAAGAAATTCTATTGCAAAAGGAAAGGAAGAAAAAATAAATTCCATTACAGAGCCGTATGCAATGTACAAAATATGCCCGTACGGTTGTTTAATTTCTTCTTGTTATTTTGATTCCCCCTTACTTTAATCAAATCGTGCGAGATACGCATAGAAGAATCGTTCATGATGTTATATCAATATCATCAGGGTTATGATTCACCAACCTGCTAGTTCTTTTTATGAGGCACAAGCAGGGGAATTTATCCTGGAAGCAGAAGAACTGTTGAAGATTCGCGAAAACCTCACAAAAGTTTATGTACAAAGAACGTACAACCCTTTATGGGTTATATCCGAAGACATGGAAAGGGATGTTTTTATGTCAGCAACAGAAGCCCAAGCTCATGGCATCGTTGATCTTGTAGCGGTCGAAGATGAGAATACTGGAGATTTTATATTTATATAAATATATAAATATAGAATTCCATTTCAAAATTAGAATTTTCCGTGATTTGATAGTGAATAGAAATCTTTCATAATCATCAACCATCAGGTTAAGATCGATCTAAGCCAACCCACTCTATTCTATCTAGAATGAGATTATATAGACACGACATGCCAACCATTAAACAACTTATTAGAAACGCAAGACAGCCAATAAGAAATGTCACGAAATCCCCCGCTCTTCGAGGATGTCCTCAGCGTCGAGGAACATGTACTAGGGTGTATGTGCGACTCGTTCAGTTCAGATCATGAGTTTGAATAAATAAAAAAAATTTTTCCAGTATCAATGAACACTACCAATGAATAGGATAGATAGAGTGAAAGACCGCCATTTAATTTACTATCTAAATAACTATCTAAAAATGAGGATCTATCATTTACCTATTATATTATGTAATGTAATTTATGGTTTCTATTGGTGCAAATCCAATCACTCCGTTTTAGATGAGAAGCAATTCTCCATTGGTAGCAAATAGTTATCCATTAAGCGGAGGAAATAGTCTTATAAGAAGCAAAAGGGTTATGCTCCTATTCTTATTCTTGAAAAAAAAAACGGACTAACAGGGTCAGCTACCTAGCCAACTTTCACTTTACAGAATTAAATGCCGTCACTGTATGGATAGCTTTTTTGTGAAAAGGACTATTACTTTCTAATTATAATTAGAAAAAAAAATAATTCTAATTGAAAAAAGGATGGGGTAGAGCCAAAGAGTGTGAACTATACAAGTTCACAATAAAATTCGATGAAATGAAAGAAGAGGCTCCGGTGTATAGAGAGGACCTCACCGTTTAAAAAGTTGCCATAGAAACGAGGAAACCCACTATTTAGCAGCAGTAGAATTTCTTATTTCCAGGCAAGATACCCGGAAGTAAAAATTGTGGTCGGGAAGGTCATAGTAGCAAAAGCCATTGGAATTTATATTTTATATATCGGAAAAATCCGTTTTGTTATTAATCGACCGGAGGAAAAGTATGACTGAAAGAAGATAAATACATTAGTTATTCAAGAAAGTTTCATTTGATTTAATGACCAGAGTTAAACGGGGATATACAGCTCGAAGACGTCGAAAAAAAATTTGTTTATTTGTATCAACCTTTATAGGGGCTCATTCAAGACTTACTCGAACGAGTACTCAACAAAGAATGAGAGCTTTGGGTTCCTCTCATCGAGATAGGAGCAGGAAAAAGAGAGATTTTCGTCGTTTGTGGATCACTCGGATAAATGCAGTAACTCGTGAGGATATGGTATCCTATAGTTATAGTAGATTCATACACAATCTGTACAAGAAACAATTGCTTCTGAATCGTAAAATACTTGTGCAAATAGTCCTATCAAATAAGATTTGTTTTGATATGATTTCAAATAAAATCATTAATCAATCAAATACAAATAAAGGAATAAAAGAATCTTAATAGAATATAAGAATATACTATACAGGAAACAAGAATGATTGAAACAGAATTTCCCGGAGTCCATTCTCCGGGAAGATAGAAGAAAAAGAAATTAAGATTTGAAATAAACGAGCATCTTTCAAAAAAAAAATTATTACCCATTTTTACTTTTTTATAACATTTTATAACACAAGAATCAACTCGGGATTCTAGGTTTTTCGAGCAAAACATTAATCTGAGCTTGAGTTCCTATTGGAGTTTTGAAGAGTATGTCTATTTATTTTTGGTTCTAGGACCTGTAGTTCTAGGGATCGACTCCCCTCTCTCCAATTGTTTCTCATTATTACGAAAAGGTAACGAAGATAAAATACGAGCTTGTTTTATAGCAATAGTAATTAATCGTTGTTGTTTCAAGGTCAACCTATTCATCCGTCTAGATAAGATTTTTCCTTGTTCACTAATAAATCGACTAATTAAACTCATGTTTCTATAATCGATTCGATCCCCCGATCCAATTGGGGGTAAACGCCTACGAAAAGATCGCTTGTATTTACGAAAAGGTTGTTTGTATTTATCCATGGTTTGCTTATTCCTTGTTTGTTTATTTCTTATACTTATATCTTATATATAATATATAATTATATAATATTCTTAATATATAATAATATAATATATAATTTAATATATAATTATAATAATATTAATATAATAATAATTAAATATATAATAATAATTAAATAATTATAATAATGAAATATTATATAATAATTAGAATATAAATATAAATAAAATAATCTAGAAAATACAATTCTACTTTTTTTATTCATTTAAGATCCGACCAAAATAGGATTTGGTTTGTATTATCTATGTGAAGATGTCAAGTTCTTACTCTTCCCGCTCCTTGGAAAAATCACACATGCATTCTGTTCCATCTATTTCTTTATTTCCCCATGAATCATATATTTTTGACAATAGCGACAAAATTTTCTCAATTCTAATCGATTGGGTGTATTGTGTCGATTCTTTTGAGTAATATATCTAGAAAAGCCCGGCGATTCTTTATTGACACCCTTTCGAACACAACTGGTACATTCCAAAATCACTATAATTCTGATATCTTTACCCTTGGCCATGGACCTCCTTTTCATTTTGGATCGACTTCACTTTTTAACTCTCCTCATTTTTGTTTTTGACCCGAACCAAAAATAAAATAAAAAATATATATTTACTAACTAGAGATGGAATTTTAAAATATTATTATTATTAGAAGTCGAATGACTTCGAAGTACTATAATCTAAAACAATAAAGAAAGAGAGTCATATTCATTAATAGAAGTTCATTAATATAAGAATATTAAATATAGTAATAATTAAGTAATACAATTTTTTCTAACTAGGAATTATTCCTTTCCTATCCTAATTCCTAATCCACATTTCTATTTCTTTTATCCCAAATTATATCGTAGATTCACTGTATTTTGACTGAGGTTCGATACACTTTTTTTTCCTATCCTTTTTCCTATCCTAAAGAAAAGGGGATCTAAATTGAAGCCATGTTACGTGGAATGGTATCTCAAATCTTCTTCATTTCTTCACATATCAATACAAGACAAGAATTCAATTAGAATTAAAAAAAGGGGAATGACAAGGCATCTGGAAATAAACGATTAATTTCTATCAATAGACCCGCTAAAGACCCAAACCATAGAGTGGTTAGCACAGGTGCCGTGGAGAGATATGTTTTTATATCTCGCATTTTAAATCCTCCTTCTTCTTTGATATTTATTTATTTTCAATTTTTTTCTTTATTATTAATCATTATATTTTATATTATTATATTATATTTATATTATATTATAAAAATTATAAAATATTATAAATATAAATTATAAATTATATATTATTATTATATTTATTAATTATATTTATTATTATATTTATTAATTATATTATATATATTATAAATTATATTATATATATTATATATTATTATTAATTATATATTTATATAATTATAAATTCGATATTATTATAATATTATTATTATATTATATATATGTTATATGTTAATAATATATATGTTATGTTATATATTATATATTGTTGATATGTTAATAATATATATGTTTATGTTATATTAGTTAGATATTAGTTATATTTAGTAAATATTATTATAATTATCAACAATATATAATTTAATATTAAAACAATATATAATTTAATATTAAATATTATAAAATTAAATATTATAAAATATTATAATATTAATATAATAATAATATATTTTTAATATATTTTTAGATTTTAAATATTTTAATTATTTAATTTTAATATTAATTATTTATAATTTTATAATTATTTTTTTATTTTATTTTAATATTTTAATTTTCATATTTATTTTTGAATATATAATTTATATATATAATTTATATAATTAGAATAATTCTAAATTAATATAATTATAAATAATAAAAAAATTAGATTAAACATATGATTATATGAAACTAAAAAAAAAAAAAAAAAAAATGACAAGAACATTATACCTAATTCTACCTAATAATTCTACCTAATATATATATTATATAGGTAGTAAGGTAGAGGAAAAATAGGTGAAAAACGAACGATGTAGAAAACAAGACATGGATTTTGTACAATGACACTGTACAACAATCTTAAAAAGGGATGTAGCGCAGCTTGGTAGCGCGTTTGTTTTGGGTACAAAATGTCGCGGGTTCAAATCCTGCCATCCCTACTATTCTTTCTCCTATGGACAGTTACAAGAGATTCATTGAGTAAGATCGGGTAAAATTGGACATAATTTTTGCATACTATATGTACACAAGACCCCCCCAAGGGTCAAAAAATATTTTCTTTACAATCGAATCTAATCTTATGGGATATAAGAAAACGCTCTTAGTTCAGTTCGGTAGAACGCGGGTCTCCAAAACCCGATGTCGTAGGTTCAAATCCTACAGAGCGTGATTCCGTTTATGTTATGTCGAATTATAATGAAATAACTTCACAAAACTAAAACAAAGTTTAATTGCAACTTTAATTTGACCTCCTCCTTGTAGGAGGTCAAATTAAAAAAATAAAAGTTACTCAATCAAAGGTCCAACTGATCACCGCGTCTGTATTGTAAATATGCAGTTA